CTTAAAGACATTTTGAATACAGTTGATTTTTTTTTTACCGACAAAAACCCGTACTCAAAAAAAATCATATTCATAAATATTTTATATTTTGGGCACGGGTTTTTTTGTCCAAGTTTAGCTTTATCTTGTCTTTACCACGAATTATTTTCCTTGGTTAACCATAATTGTAGTTTTACCAATAGTGGCAGGTTCTTTTATTTTCTTTCTTCCTCATAGAGGAAATAAGGTAATTCGAATATATACCATATGTATTGCTTCCTTAGAGCTCCTTTTAACGACCTATACATTCTCTTATCATTTCCAATTGGACGATCCATTAACTCAACTAGCGGAGGATTATAAATGGATCAATTTTTTTGATTTTTACTGGAGATTGGGAATAGATGGACTTTCTATAGGACCTATTTTACTGACAGGATTTGTCACAACTTTAGCTACTTTAGCGGCTTGGCCAGTTACTCGGGATTCCCAATTATTCCATTTCCTGATGTTAGCAATGTACAGCGGTCAAATAGGATCATTTTCTTCTCGAGACCTTTTACTTTTTTTCATCATGTGGGAATTAGAATTAATTCCCGTTTATCTACTTCTATCTATGTGGGGGGGGAAGAAACGTCTGTATTCAGCTACAAAGTTTATTTTGTACACTGCGGTAGGTTCCATTTTTCTATTAATAGGAGTTCTGGGTATCGGTTTATATGGTTCCAATGAACCAACATTAAATTTTGAAACATTATCTAATCAATCGTATCCTGTGGCACTGGAAATAATATTCTATATTGGATTTCTTATTGCTTTTGCTGTCAAATCACCGATTCTACCCTTACATACATGGTTACCAGATACCCATGGGGAGGCACATTATAGTACTTGTATGCTTCTAGCCGGAATCTTATTAAAAATGGGAGCATATGGGTTGGTTCGGATCAATATGGAATTATTACCCCACGCTCATTCTATATTTTCTCCCTGGTTGATTATAATAGGCGCAATACAAATAATCTATGCAGCTTCAACATCTCCTGGTCAACGTAATTTAAAAAAAAGAATAGCTTATTCGTCTGTATCTCATATGGGTTTCATAATTATTGGAATTGGTTCTATAAGCGATACAGGACTCAATGGAGCCCTTTTACAAATAATCTCTCATGGATTTATTGGCGCTGCTCTTTTTTTCTTAGCCGGAACGAGTTATGATAGAATATGTCTTGTTTATTTCAACGAAATGGGTGGAATGGCTATTCCCCTCCCAAAAATATTCACGATGTTCAGTATCTTATCGATGGCTTCCCTTGCACTACCGGGCATGAGTGGGTTTGTTGCAGAATTGATAGTATTTTTGGGAATAATCAACAGCCAAAAATATTTTTTAATAACAAAAATACTAATTACTTTTGTAATGACAATTGGAATGATATTAACTCCTATTTATTCATTATCTATGTTACGCCAAATGTTCTATGGATACAAGCTATTTAATGTTCCAAACTCTTATTTTTTTGATTCTGGTCCGAGAGAGTTATTTGTTTCGATCTCTCTCCTTCTACCAATAATAGGTATTGGTATTTATCCGGATTTTGTTCTTTCATTATCAGTTGACAAGGTTGAAGCTATTATATCTAGTTATTTTTATCAATAGTTTTCATGAATAAAAGAAAAAAGGAATTTCATTTTTTTTTTATTCTTCGTTGAAGTCTTTTTTTCTCTTAAGTTTCACTTAAGTAAAAATGAATTGGATTGTAATCAAATAGGTTTTGTCTTTGCGAGAACCTTTTGAATCAAGTAGTGTAGTGATTCAAATGGTTCTCGACTGTTTACATGAAGTTTTCTTCATGAAATTTTCCTATATTCTATTCTTATATTACTAGTAATTTTATTTCTTATATTACTAGTAATTTTATTTCGGTTCATATGGAACTAGTTTCTATAGTTATATAGGCTGTTCCTATTTGTATTCGTCTCGATCTGTAAAAAAAAAAGATTTGAAATTCAATTAGATGTTAATGTAAATTAAATGAACCATAACTATGTAACCCTATTCCTAATAAATTGACTCCAAAATAGCATATCCAAATTATAAGAAAGCCCAGAGAAGCCACAATTGCGCAATTTAAACTTTCCCAATTTTTATTTGTTCGAGTATGTAAATAAATCGCAAATATAGTCCAAGTAATAAATGCCCAAGTTTCCTTTGGGTCCCAATTCCAATATGATCCCCATGCCTCATTAGCCCATACTGCTCCTGAAAGAATACCTATAGTTAAAAAGATAAATCCTAGACTAATAATACGATAACTCCAATGATCTAATTGTTGAATCAGTTGAGCCCTGTAATAATTTTTAGAATAAAAAAAAGAAGTTCTTAGTAAAACATTACTTTTTTGATTCATATATTTGATCTTGCCAAAGGAAAATGAATCATTTAAAAAATTATTGTTTTTATGAAAAGTCCTTATGACTTTTTGAAATGTAATGACTAAGAGAGCTACTGATAATAATGATCCACATAAAAGAGCTGCATAGCCCAATACCATCATACTTACGTGCATGATTAACCACTGTGATTGGAGAGCTGGTACTAATAATTCGGCTTGATGCATTTCAGTTAAAAGACCTGAAGTAGCAAAGCCTTGGGTAAAAATGGTACTTGGCGCGGTTATTGGGCTTAAACAATTCTTATGCTTTTTTAAATACGGAACCATATGAATAATGGAGAAACTCCATGAAAGAAAAATTAATGATTCATATAAATTACTTAATGGGAAATGTCCCGAATAAATCCAACGAGTGACTAATAATCCTGTTATAGAGAAAAAAGTAGCTATTATGCCTTTTTCTGACGAATCATATAGTCCTAGGATTTCATCGACTGATAAAGTTATTAAAGAAATTGTAATTACAATTGAAACGATCGAAAAAGATATATGAATTAATATATGTTCTAAAGTAGAAAATATCATCAAAATTCTTAAAAAAGTGGGTACAAAAACCAATTAATTATACAAAATTCAAATTCGGAATTGAATTCATTATAGGACTTATTGTATCTCTTTTACAAGATGTCATGCCGCCACTCGGACTCGAACCGAGATGCTCTAGCACTGCTTCCTAAGAGCAGCGTGTCTACCGATTTCACCATAGCGGCGTACGTGAAATAATAATAACCGATTTTTATCGAATCGTCGAGATTGAAGGATTCAATTCAATCCAATATCTTTTTTATTTTGATTGAATTAAGTTGAAATTGATGAGAAAAACTCGTTTCGTTTTAATTTAAAAGGTTCCAGTTTCACTAATAAATATTTATTTTTTTATCCTTATTCTTTTATTTATTATATATTCTATTTCTTATTTATTTTTATTATATTTTGAATTTTCAAATTCAAATTGAAGGTGTTTCAACTGAGTGGGTTTTCTTAGTTTATGCTCTCCGGAGATTGAAAATTGAGATTTTTGTAAATAGTTATGACTTCAATCCAACGATGTAACTCAAAAAAGTTCTTTCTCTTTTTTCATTTTTTTTTTTTTTACTAATACAAATTCAACTAATATTAATTTATTTATTCCTAATTTCATTGATTTATCATTTATTTTATAAAATTTAAACAAAAAAAGTATTTTGTTGAATCACATCGCAGCTCATCGCGAGGTCGAAGGAATTATGTAACTATTTTCGAATTTTGTATTAACTATTAGGATTTTTCTTGTAGAAAATTTCATTTAGTATTTATCAAACTCAAACTAATTATATATTGCTTTTAACATCTTGTCTAAAAAAGTTTTTTTTTATTTATGATAATTGCTACTAACCTACTTTAAATCAAAAAATTCTTTTGAATAATTTAATTAGTAATTAGAAAGATTGATCAATCTTCCGTTACAAACATAGGATCGGATCCAGTTTGGATTACTCCAAATTCACATATTATTCATATCATATATGAATAATACTCACCTAAAAATTCGAATACCTAACTAAATGAAAAGAAAGGGACTTTAGAGTTGAAAGCAAGGGATAGATATTATATAGTAATTCAAAAAATAATATATTGATTCAGAAAGTTGCAAAACAAGTTTTAAATTTAATCAATTAATTTGAACTTTGATTTTTCTTAAAAAAAAATCTTATATTTTCTTTTATATAGTATAGTCTAAATACTCAAAATCAAAGCTTTTTTCTTATTTTCTTTTCTAGTTTTTTATTTGAATATTGTGACAAATAGACCGATGGGGAAAATTAAGGATCCCCACCCAGAAATGATAAAACATATATTGAAAAAAGATGAAACCTTATAGACCATTTTCAGGTTAAGATAATTTTATCTACCGTTTGATTAGTTATTTGTCTATTTGTCACACAAAAAAACTTTTTGAATTCCCGCTCGAAAGAGACTTCGCTAACGAAAAAGCTTTCAACGCCGCCCAATAGGCCTTCTTTTTCCAAATATTTTTACGAATACGTTTTTTTGATATAGAAGTACGTTTTTTTGGAACTGCCATGAAAAATTTTTAAAAGTCATTAATTTCTCTAGTTGGATGTGAAAGACATCTATTGTTCAAACAATTCTATTTTTTTTTTTTCAGATTCGGATATTGTATAGAATAAAAATTGAAAAACAAAAATACAAAAGTTTTTTTTTTGTTTTTTGATATCCTTGTTTGTTTATTCTTGTCCTGCTCTATTTACATATTTTATTACATAAATATACGTCGAAAGGTTTAAAAAGACAACCCCCTTCCCTACCTAATTCAAAATGACTTTTTTTCTATTAATTGGTCAAGCTCAAAAGAGTGAGTATCCCTAATTTAAAAAATTAGAATGAAACTAGTAGCTAATCAAAATCAAAACCAAAGGATACATGATTTTAGAAAAGTCATTTTACTAATTCCCTTTTTCTTTAAGTCTATTTTTTTTCTGCTATGGAAAGAAAATGTTGGATATCCTAGTCTTTCATAATATCTCAGAGTTTTTCTTACAAACTAAAAATTTTTTTTATTGGAATGGAATAAAATCAATCAGTTTCACGATGAATTAGTTAATTATTATCACTAAACAAAGTAAAATTACTAGTAATTTTACTTTGTTTGGGAGGAGCAAGTTGGGGGCCAGCCTATTATTCTATTCATATCAAAATTCAAGTTTCTATCAAAATCAAAATAAAGTAATGTATGAAGGACTCTATTGATAGAATTCTTTATCCTTGTTCTACGAATATAAATTATCGTATCGTAATACATCGTCAATCATAATAAATAACAATTATTTAGTTGAAATAATAATTCATTTTTTTTTTTTCTATTTTCATAAAATAAAAATATTCCATTAAATTAAGGAATATTAAATTCCAATTTTATTAAATTACAATTTAAAATAAAAAAATCATTTTTATTTAATATTAACGTGGTCATATTCATACTATTTGACCAACTCTAACTTCTTGATTTTGGAAAGATTCACAATAATTAAGAATAGAAAATTTTATTTAAGTTTTCCATATTTTGATTTTTTATTGAACCTAAAAAAAAATAGATAAGAGCCGCGGAATTGACTCAGAAATAATTAATTAAGAATAAAATAGTTTTTTATGGAATATACATATCAATATTCGTGGATTCTCCCTTTCCTTCTACTCCCGGTTCCTATGTTAATCGGAATGGGACTTCTACTTTTTCCAGCGGCAACAAAGAATCTTCGCCGTATATGGGCTTTTCCTAGTATTTTTTTGTTAAGTCTCGTCATGATTCTTTCGATCTATTTATCTATTCATCAAATAAATAGAAGCTCTATCTATCAATATGTGTGGGCTTGGACCATTAATAATGATTTTTCTTTAGAGTTCGGTCACTTAATTGATCCACTTACTTCCATTATGTTAATATTAATTACTACTGTTGGAATTATGGTTCTTTTTTATAGTGACAATTATATGTCTCATGATCAAGGCTATTTAAGATTTTTTGCTTATATGAGTTTTTTCAATACTTCAATGTTGGGATTAGTTACTAGTTCTAATTTGATACAAATTTATATTTTTTGGGAATTAGTTGGAATGTGCTCTTATTTATTAATAGGATTTTGGTTCACACGACCTATTGCAGCTACTGCTTGTCAAAAAGCGTTTGTAACTAATCGTGTAGGGGATTTTGGTTTATTATTAGGAATTTTAGGTCTTTATTGGATAACGGGTAGTTTTGAATTTCGGGATTTGGTCGAAATATTAAATAACTTGATTTATAATAATGAGGTTCATTTTTTAGTTCTTACCTTGTGTGCCTTTCTTTTATTTGCCGGTGCGGTTGCTAAATCTGCGCAATTTCCTCTCCATGTATGGTTACCTGATGCGATGGAGGGGCCTACTCCTATTTCGGCTCTTATCCATGCCGCGACTATGGTAGCCGCGGGAATTTTTCTTGTAGCTCGACTTCTTCCCCTTTTTCTAATCATACCTTATATAATGAATTTTATATCTTTAATAGGCATAATAACAGTACTATTAGGAGCTACTTTAGCTCTTGCTCAAAAAGATATTAAAAGAGGTTTAGCTTATTCTACAATGTCTCAACTGGGTTATATGATGTTAGCTCTAGGTATGGGGTCTTATCGAGCCGCCTTATTTCATTTGATTACTCATGCTTATTCGAAAGCATTGTTATTTTTAGGATCGGGGTCAGTTATTCATTCAATGGAAGCTATTGTTGGATATTCTCCAGATAAAAGTCAGAATATGGTTCTTATGGGGGGTTTAAAAAAGTATGTACCACTTACAAAAATTGCTTTTTTAGTAGGTACACTTTCTCTTTGTGGTGTTCCACCTCTGGCTTGTTTTTGGTCCAAAGATGAAATTCTTAATGATAGTTGGTTATATTCACCAAGTTTCGCTATAATAGCTTGTTGTACAGTAGGATTCACTGCATTTTATATGTTTCGGATCTATTTACTTACTTTTGAAGGACATTTAAACGTTAATTTCCAAAATTATAGTGGTCAAAAAAGTAGCTCCTTCTATTCAATATCTCTATGGGGAAAAGAAGTCCTCAAAAAAAAGAATTTTTGGTTATTAACAATGAATAATAATGAAAGGACTTCTTTTTTTTGGAATAAGACATATTATGAAATTGATAGTAATGGAAAAAATATGATACGACCCTTTATTACTATTCCCCATTTTGGTCCTCAAAAGACTTTTAGTTATCCCCATGAATCGGACGATACTATGCTATTTTCCATGTTTGTGTTAGGGCTATTTACTTTGTTGATTGGAGTCGTAGGAATTCCTTTTAATCAAGAAGGAGCTGCCTTGGATATATTATCAAAATTATTAAACCCGTCCATAAACCTTTTACATCCGAATTCAAATGATTCGTTTGATTGGTATGAATTTGTGACAAATGCAAGTTTTTCCGTGAGTATAGCTTTTTTAGGAATATTTATAGCATCTGTTTTATATAAGCCCCTTTATTCATCTTTAAAAGATTGGAACTTACTAAATTTATTTGTTA